AAACAATTAGGGGGTTTCAACTGATCCTTTCCGGAGAATTAGATGGTCTTCCTGAGCAGGCCTTTTATTTGGTAGGTACCATCGATGAAGCTACCGGGAAGGCTATGAACTTAGAAGTGGAGAGCCAGAAATGACTTTTCATCTTTGTGTATTGACTCCTAATCAAATTGTTTGGGATGCAGAAGCGAAAGAAATCGTTTTATCTACTAATAGTGGCCAAATTGGTGTATTACCAAATCACGCTCCTATTGCCACAGCTCTAGATATAGGGATTTTGAAAATACGTCTTAACGACCAATGGGTAAAAATAGCTCTCATGGGTGGTTTCGCTCGAATAGGCAATAATGAGATCACCATTTTAGTAAATGATGCGGAAAAGGATAGTGACATTGATCCACAAGAAGCTCAGCAAACTCTTGAAATAACTGAAGCTAACTTGAGTAGAGCGGAAGGCAAGAGACAAACAATTGAGGCAAATTTAGCTGTCAGACGAGCTCGGACACGAGTCGAAACTCTCGATGTTATTTCATAACTCCTTGCTGCGCCCAAATAATCCAAGGAAGTTCCGTTTATCCGACGTATTTGGATTCTGCCCATTGACTCCATTAAAATAAAATGAAATGGGAATCTAGTCCAACCAAAAAAGAACTAGAATCCGAGGAGTAGGGGGAATAAATAAAAAAGATGGTGGGTAGCAAAACTTATTAGATACCAGTGCCCCCGGTATCTAATAAGGTATACCTACTATTGGATTTGAACCAATGACTCTCGCCGTATGAAAGCAATACTCTAACCACTGGGTTAAGTAGGTCATTTATCATCACAAAGAGAAACAAAAGGGACCCATCAGATCGATGGATTGATTATAGACGGAATCTTATTTCTACGCAATAGCAATCCTTTCCTCGGCATGGCAGGAAACAGATCCAAAGCTATCATGCGGGATATTCATCTTGATGAGAAATTCTTTACATGCTAAAATAGGTAGCACAAGGGCTATAGCTCAGTTAGGTAGAGCACCTCGTTTACACGCGCGCCAATGTTTTCAGGGGAGTCCATCATGCAATCAACAGAATGGATCTTATGGAGAAATCTAGGTCTTACTCTACTCTATGTATTCTAGGAAACAAGAGAACAATAGCCTGACTTTTGGGACTTTTGGTTCGGTCCGATTTGGGTGCCAATTTAGGGTACAAATGGAACCCAACGTTGATTTCATAATTGATAAGGTAAATACCCAGTCCATTCAATGCTAGGCATAATGAGTCTAAGGAGCTCAACCTAATATCTTTTCGTCCTATGAACTTTAAGGTGTATAAAGTTTCATATTTGACTCTTTGAGCGGAGCGATAGAGACTTCATTTCACTTAAGTTAATCTAGGCCGGAGGCAGACCTATGTCAAGGTAATTCTTCTTTGAAACACTTTTGTATTGCTCCTGGATCAGAATTCAACTAATGAATCAGAGCACGTGGAGCCATCTCGTTATCTTTCTGTCAAGAAAAAGTCTCGCAAACTATTCGAATAGACCAGCGGGATCTTACCATGGAGGCAAAAAATCTGGTTCTTCGCCCGGCACAATCAATTGATTGCCTGAACCGGAAATAGGCACTGTCCGGTCCGGTCCGTGTGGTGCCGAAAATTCAAGCTAATTGCTTGAACTTGGCTCCGCCAGTGAATATGCAGAGACCCATTCCGGTTACTATTAACCATTAACCGGGCCCATGTTTTTGTCCCCTATTAACAAGAATTCCCGCTCATCTAGGTTGGCAAGTTCGGCTGCCAACACACAAAAGGAATCATAGCATTCCGTTTTGACACGGTTTTCCTGCTCTAGGAATCCATTTAGCCATACTTGCTCCGACAAAGACCGAGGCCCGGTCGAGTATTAACACCATAACTAATTCGTCTCTCAGCTTCGTTGTAACATCTCCAGCTTCGTATCGACTCAACTCTCTTTTGGTCTATATCAAGCTCAATTTGTTTGAGCTGGTCGGTGGGTTTGTGAACTCCCTGATTCATATACGAATGTGGACAATTGCCCTCTGAGCGAGGAATTCGAATACTGCGCGAAGAAGTCAGTATCACAATAAATATATTTGGGAATTTTGAATCGATCGAAATAAATAATCATTTCGATCGATTCAAAATAAAATCTATCTTTTTTTTCTTACTTCGTGTACCGAAGTTCCTTACCCCGGCAGAGCCCTTTTCCTTTTTCCTGTCGCGCTCGATTCCCCGGAAGCGCTCCCGGGAATAAGAACCCCCAGGATGCTAAGAGCACCGATCTCTCATCCAATAAAACAACAAAAGGTTGCAACCTTTTTTTGGTTGCAACCACAAAAATAGGTAGAGTGAAATATCATGAATGATTTGGGTTGGTCGAGTCGCTAGAATCCGGAATCTTATATTCCAGAAAAAATTGCCTGAAGGTGTTTGCTTTAGAGTTCTCGATCTCTTACGGGATCCATTTTTTTTTTTCCTCTCGCGCTCGATTCCCCGACCGCTTCGGGGAGGGTTCCCCATCTGTGAGGCGCAGAGGGGAAGGAGACGGACGGATCGTCTCTTGTTCCTTGTTTTTCCCAAGCACCGGTTTCTTGGTCTTGCCCGTGGAATTTGGCACACTGGTACGGGCAAGAGACCCGCCATTAGGGTCCACGCTTCTTCGATCGGGCAAATTCGCCCGAAGCGGAGACGTCGCCTCCGTGCCACGGGAAGAAGAACCTTGAATTAGGCGCCTAGGAGACGGACGGATCGTCTCTTGTTCCAACCCCTTGTTTTTCCCAAGCACGGGTTTATTGCGCATGGAATTTGGAACACTGGTACGGGCAAGAGACCCGCCATTAGGGTCCACGCTTCTTCGATCGGGCAAATTCGTCCGAAGCGGGGACGCGGTATCCCGGGAAGAAGAACCGGCAGCGAGGCGCCGAGGAGCCCTCTCAGTTACCGAAAAAGTCGGATTCTCAGAAAAAACCATCCAACCCCCAGTATCCGTCGGCATTCCCCGAGTGGGGAATTGTTTGCACGCGTCTGCTTTATATGTCAAGAACTCAATTTCTTGGGTCAAGGAAGTCATTGTTTTGCGTTCGAGGTCCAAAAGACGTTGCCTATCTTTGCGAAGACACTCTTCTATTTTTCTGAGAACCTCACTGCCAGAGTTTTCACTCTCAACAATGAATTTCACATGTAGGTAGAGATAATGAGTACTTAAGGCAAAGTCCGACTTGAATTTCTCTAAGTCGAGCTCATGACTCTTTATTCGAGAATGTATCTCGTTTTGAGCTGCTTCGATTTTTTCGAAGATCAACTCAGCTTCTTCGGGAGAAAATCGGGAAATATTGGCAAGCAACAGTTCCTCTTTTTTCTCCAAAAGGCCTTTCTTTTTGTCCAAGTCCTTGGAAGTATCCGTTAGACGTTTCAATTCTGGCTCCACAGCGTTGATAGCTAAATAGGCTTCCTCGTCCACCTTTTCAAGATAGTAATTGAGGACTGGTTGAAATAACCCAATAAGAGCCTTATTTCGGGTCGCACCAGGGGGTAATGCATACAAAACAGTAACCTGTGGCAATAATGTTGAGAGCTTTGCCACAACTTGATCCAATACTATGGTGATTTCATCCATTTGTAGATGGGAGTTCCAGAATCAATCTGTTTTTACATCTATTTCGTTCTGGAGATCTCCCAGAATTTCTATTACCGGGCGTGAGCCCGAGGATTGCCAAGTGTCGACCGGGTCATCATGCTCCTCGGTATCGTCATCCGTCAACTCATCAAACGTGTCATCCGGCATAACTTCCAAACCTTCCTCGTCTTCAACTACGGAAGAAACGTCAAGTTCTTGACGCAAAATATCGAGCGAGGGCTCAGATGATTCTGAGCCATTGCTTTCTTCCGTAAGTTCAGCAATGATAGATATTGGATCTGGGGGTGGAGGTGGACATGTTCTCCCACTCCACCAGGAACTCAAACTTATAAGAATTCCTGCCGTAAAGAAAATTATGTGTCGTATAAGAGTTGCTGCCGTAACGAAAATTTTACGTAGTACGACATCGGTCACCTTAACTACTTTGTTCGTTATGGAAGTAACGAATTTTAGCCATGGAGTAGCCATGTGGAATCCTCGATTGGATTGTCAAAATCAGAAATGGTTAATGAAAATTGTCTTTTCATAATAATGGTTTGAATTCTTTCTATCCTTTTTTTAGTTCGTTTCATTAGTCTACTTACTCTGGCAGAGCCCTTTTCCTTTTTCCTGTCGCGCTCGATTCCCCGGAAGCGCTCCCGGGAATAAGAACCCCCAGGATGCTAAGAGCACCGATCTCTCATCCAATAAAACAACAAAAGGTTGCAACCTTTTTTTGGTTGCAACCACAAAAATAGGTAGAGTGAAATATCATGAACGATTTGGGTTGGTCGAGTCGCCCGAATCCGGAATCTTATATTCCAGAAAAAATTGCCTGAAGGTGTTTGCTTTAGAGTTCTCGATCTCTTAAGGGATCCATCTTCTTTTTTCCTGTCGCGCTCGATTCCCCGATCGCTTCCGGGAAGGTTCCCCGACCGTGAGGCGCAGAGGAGAAGGAGACGGATGGATCGGCCCTTGTTCCAAACCCTTGTTCACGGATTTCTTGCGCGTGTTGGGAAGGGAATTTGGACTTAAGCCAACACTGGTACGGGGAAGAGCCCCTCGGTTCACGCTTCTCCTATCGGGCAAATCCGCCCGAAGCGGAGACGTCGCTTCGGTGTCCCGGGAAGAAGAACCGGCAGTGAGGCGCAGAGGAGACGGACCGACCCGCTCTTGTTCCATAGAGCCACTGACTTGCGAAGTACCTTCTGTGAGAACAGACGGAGCCTTCTCCGTTATCTCATCATCCGTTCCTTCATGATCAGTTACCTGATCAAAAGTTGGATTAGTAATCCAACCCCAAGTTGGCATTTGATCGGTCAACTGATCAAATGTGGCATCCTGGTCTTCCATTACGGATACGGAAGAAAGCGAGGATTCTGATGATTCCGCGCTTTCTTCCGTAAGTTCAAGTTCAGAAACGACGGATATGGGATCCGGTGGTGCTGGTGGGTTGGTTTTTCCACCCCACCAACCCATAATAACAACAGTAAGTTGGCAGTAAGTTGGCGGATGACTTCGCTTATTTTCTTTGTTTTGTTAGCGAAGTCAAAAAATTGGTAAACATCGAATATCCCTTTGTTTGTATATGGTTTCTTTTTTATTTCTCATGTTAGGGTCCTCGGTCCATGTTGCACCTGATGCGAATTCTTTCTATTTCTACCTGATGCTCTTTCTATCCTTTTTGAATGAAAAACGAACCTTGCTTACCTTCCCGCTCTCCCTTTTTGGAAATATCATGAACTATTTTGGTTGCCCGAGTAGCGAATTGTTTGAATGTGTCTGCTTTGGGTGTCAAGAACTCGGGTCACGGAATCCATCTTCTGTTTTCCTGTCGCGCTCGATTCCCCGATCGCGTCCGGGAAGAAGAACCCTGCGTTAGGCGGCGAGGAGAGGGAGAGACAGGATGGATCCTCTCTTGTACTATAGTGTCATTTACTCTCGAAGGACTCGCTGTGAGGCGACGAGGAGAGGGAGAGACAGGATGGATCCTCTCTTGTACTATAGTGTCATTTACTCTCGAAGGACTCGCTGTGAGGCGACGAGGAGAGGGAGAGACAGGATGGATCCTCTCTTGTACTATAGTGTCATTTACTCTGGAAGGACTCGGAGTGAGGACAGATGGAGAGTTCTCCGTTATCTCATCATCCGTTGCTTCAGGATCAGTTACCTGGTCAAAAGTCGGATTATTAATCCAACCAAAAGTTGGAATTTGATCGGTGAACTCATCAAATGAGTAATCGTAATCACCGTCTGCCACTACGGATACGGAAGAAAGCGAGGATTCATCTGAGCCATTGCTTTCTTCCGTAAGTTCCGCCACTACGGATACGGAAGAAAGCGAGGATTCATCTGAGCCATTGCTTTCTTCCGTAAGTTCCGCCACTACGGATACGGAAGAAAGCGAGGATTCATCTGAGCCATTGCTTTCTTCCGTAAGTTGAGAAATGATATATATTATTGGAGCTGGGGGGGAAGGTGGGTATGTTCTTCCACACCGCCAGGAACCGATAAAAGTTGTAACTGCAACCAAGGCGAGTTGTTGTACGATAATGACTATTTTTTCAGTCATCAAAGTGAAAAACTGTTTCCACATGTAAATCCTCTAGGGTCTACTAAATTTAAATTAAGTGATGCAAAATGCATTTAGGGTCTTTGGTGCATGTTGCACCTGATTCGCCTTTCTTTATATTATATTTCTACCTGATGTTCTTTCTATCCTTTTTGAATTCAAAACGAACCTTGCTTACCTTCCCGCTCTCCCTTTTTGGAAATATCATGAACCATTTCGGTTGGCTGAGCGCCCTGCTCGAGGAAATAGAGAATCAAAGGGACATTTAAATAGGCTTGTCCCTGGTTCGGGTCGTAAAAGCCAACTTTCCCGAGATCGCGCCCTTCTCTGCGGGATCGAACATCCAGTGCCACGATTCGATAGACTGCACATTGGGATCGATATAGATGCATAATGCTCCCCCTGGAAACGTAGAAGAGGTTTTCGCCTCGTACGGCTCGAGAAAGAATGATTTGAATTCTTTTGATTCATTTTTTCTTCCGTCCCGAAAAAGAAAAACCATCCTTCCTCTTAACTCAAGTTGTCTAATCATTTTTTGAGCTGTCTCGCACCTTTTTTGTTTGTCTCGTTTAGAATCCTCTTGTGGTTAAAACAATTACAAAATGGCCTTTTCTTGTTCCGGAATCTCTTATCTTTCCTTTGAATCATTAGGTTTAGAAAATACTACGCTGATCTTGAATCGTTTCCAAATAGCTGCAACCTAGCTTTTGAACTTTCTTTCTAGCGCAGAATCCCAATTGAAGAACTACTTTCACTTTACGAAAAGTTTTTCCTAGTTATTGATTTCCACTAACCATAGATCCCGCTTCCTGAGAAATGAATAAATAGTTTTATTTCTGCTCGAGCTTCATCAAATACTATCCAGCAAAAACATAGTTTTGCACAGGATAAACTATGTCGAGCCAAGAAACATTTTTCTATAAAAAATGGCGGATAGAAAAGTCCACAAACGATTCTGTCCTTCAAGTCGCCCGTTGCTTACGTCCACAACGTTTCAAACGAAGTTTTACCATAACATCTCTCTTGCCCGAAACTCATTTTGGAATTGATTCAATATGGAATCATTGAATAGTTAATGCCCTCCTCAAAACAATAGGTCCATAGTTTGACCTGAGACTTTTCTATTTTCTATCTATTTTCTATCTGAACCGGTAAGCATTTCGATAACACCAATATGAATCACTTTTTTATTTTTTCATTTATTAAGTGAAGCAGAAGATTCTAAAAAATCCGAAAAAAGAGTTTCGATTTAGAATCCAACTGCCTTGGGACGGAAGGATTCGAACCTTCGCATTTCGGGATCAAAACCCGGCGCCTTACCACTTGGCCACGCCCCATTTAGGATTGACTTTCCTAGTTAGAAACTATACTAACTCGGCATTCGGTATTCGTCAATTTACGCTCAAATCTCTATGAAATAGATTCGATTTTTGCTAGGATTTAACACGTGTAGTTATTTAACACGTGTAGTAGAATCCAACAAAATTTATTGATCATTACATATAATTCAATTAAGATAATGTATGAAAGTATGATTCCTTCTACTCTCGTTTGAGCAGGGAAGGCTTTTTGATTGGGTGATTCAAAGAAAAATAAATATTTTTGGTGTACTTTAATTACTTTACTTTATTTTTTCCTTCTATCATACCACTTAATCCAAATACAATTTAAGAAGGAAATTTTTGTTATGCTGAATATCTTTAGTTTGATCTGTATCTGTCTTAATTCTGCCCTTCATTCAATTAGTTTTGTTTTCGCTAAATTGCCCGAGGCTTACGCTTTTTTGACTCCAATCGTAGATGTTATGCCAGTCATACCTGTGCTCTTTTTGCTCTTAGCCCTTGTTTGGCAAGCTGCTGTAAGTTTTCGCTGATATTTTTACTACTGTCTTACTATACAAACATTCCTCTTTTTTTAGGAGAAAAAAGATTCTACTAATTGATAAGCTACGATAAGTCTTACATTAGGAACCCTCGATTCACACAGAGAAATTTTTGGACCGCCTATTCCTCATTCTTACCTTCTACTTCCAGTGACCGAGGACCCTACTAGTATTAATTAGGGTCCTCTACAATATATAATATATAGAGATGGGGCATGAAGGATAATTTTGGTGAAAGACTCTTATTACAATTACAAATGCATTTCGGAAAATGACTTTCTTTTGTAGAAAACACTTCATTTCTTGGTGTCAAACAAAATAGGATATACGGTCTAAAAATGGATAATCTATTCTCCCTTTTTCCAAAAATGATCTTGGAGATTTTGTAATGCTTACTCTCAAACTCTTCGTTTACACAGTAGTGATATTCTTTGTTTCTCTCTTCATTTTCGGATTCCTATCTAATGATCCAGGACGTAATCCTGGGCGTGAGGAATAAAAAAGCCGGGTTTTTTCCTTGCTCGATTTCCGCATTTTTTTATGATTTTCTCTATTCTAGACATTGAACTATGATAAAATCAGAGAAAATGGTTCGGGTTTTTGATTTTGAAAGGCGAATATCAAGTCATCAGAGGAGACGGAAAGAGAGGGATTCGAACCCTCGGTACGAATAAGTCGTACAACAGATTAGCAATCCGCCGCTTTCGTCCACTCAGCCATCTCTCCCACTTGAAAAAGGAGAATTACCTTGGTATGATTATGCATGAAATAAAAAAAAAAAAGTCTTTCTTTATTTACAATTAATTTTAGTCTTTCTTTTTTATTCTAGACTAGAGAGACTCATTAGATCCTAATTTAGATAGAGATTTATTTCATTAGTAATTCCATTCGAATTCCATTTCGATACCGAGGATATTTTCCATAGAAAAAAAAAGGAAAGAAACTTTCGTTCGTTTGAAATATTTTTTGATCCCCCGGCCTGGCTAGGTACTGACCATGTCAGGCCATTTCTTTCTTGTTTTATTCCAATGAATCATAGATCCAGTGATTTCATGGATTTGAAAAAGACTTGGTATTGAAGTGAAGCAACAACAATTGAAATAGAAAATAACGGGGTATTTCTGCTCCTCTGATAGATGATAGAAGTGTCATTTCTTATTATTTATTCTTTCTTTTCCCTTTCTCGGTTTGTACAAAAAGAAAAAAGGTCTCATCATACGTAGCATACTGAATTACTATAAGAAACTTATTTATACTATAACTAAAACTGAGTTATTTTTTTTTCAAGGGACAAACTTTATTGGAACCCCTAAATAAAAATAAAAATAAATACTAAGATTTTCTTCTTGTTTACTAGATCCAATTGCTTGGCCTGAATTCAGAAAATCTAGTAATTTTATCAAATAAATAGAGAAAAGCCCTTCTTCAAAAAAAGAGAAGACTCACACTCTCCCTATTTTTTAGGAAAAAATGTCTTTGCTTGAGATTGAGAGAATGGAAAAGTGGAAAATAGATAAAAGAGATAATAGATAGCTACGGATTCTTACACAATTTCGTTTTTTTTATTATTAAAAATGGAAAGCAACGCGGGTTTCCTATCTCATCAAGCTCTGCCGGCGAAACGCGTCAACACGCGCATTGCGTGATTCTGTTCTGATCCTATCTTGATTACGCGAGATTCTTTTGTTCGACAAAGGGTTCATTCCTAGACAATAATCACATTGTAGCGGGTATAGTTTAGTGGTAAAAGTGTGATTCGTTCTATTAATAGCTGCAGTAGTTAAGGGATCGTTCCGTTGATAGATAGTCCTAGCAAAAACTTTCTTTCTGAAAAGGAGTGAATCCTTTTCCTCTCAATGATAAATTTGAGGAGGAATATACATTCTCGTGATTTCTATCCAAGGGTCAATTAGAAATTGAAAAGT